AAGAATGCCTATGGTTAAAAAGGTAAACCCTAAACTAATCATACGATAACTCCAATAATCCAAACGCTGAGTCAATTGATATTTGTAATAATTTCGAAGTGAAAGAAAAGAAGTGTTTTTAAAAACGCTTCCTCTTTTTTCATTCAAGTATTTAATCTCACCAAAGAAAAATGATCTAATTAAGAAATTATTGCTTTTACAAAAAAAATTGATGTTGTTTCGAAATGTAATGACTAGAAGAGCGATTGATAATAACGATCCGCATAAAAGAGCTGCATAGCTCAATAACATCATACTTACATGCATCATTAACCACTGAGATTGTAGAGCAGGTACTAATATTGCGGATTGATGCATTTCAGTTGAAAGACCCGACGTAGCGAATCCTTGAGTAAAAATAGTACTTGGGGTAGTTATTGTGCTTAAATCATTTTTATGGTTCAATTTCTTGGAAATTATATGAATAATAAAGAAACTACATGAAAGGAAGATTAATGACTCGTATAAATTACTTAACGGAAAATGTCCCGAAGAAATCCAACGAGAAATTAATAATCCTGTTATAGAGAAAAAGGCGGCTATCATCCCTTTTTCCGATGAATCACGTAATCCTACGATTTCGTAGACTAATAAGTTCATGAAATGAATCGTAATCACAATTGAAATGATCGAAAAAGAGATATGAGTTAATATATGTTCTAAAGTCACAAATATCATAAAAAAAGGTGTTCCATTACAGAATTGAAATCGGAAATTGAATACATTATAGGATACATTGTGTCTCTTTTATAGGATGCCGCCACTCGGACTCGAACCGAGATGCTCTAGCACTGCTTCCTAAGAGCAGCGTGTCTACCGATTTCACCATGGCGGCTTACTTGAAATAATAATATTTATTTCATGTTGAATCGTCAAGAATCAAGGATTCAATATAGTTTAGGAAACATTAGAATCGATGAAAAAAGACTCGTTTAAATTCATATTTGAATCTTCAATAAAATAATCCTTAGTTAGTATCGTCCTAGGTTCAGTTTTAACAATCAACTTTCACGTACTATAAACTAAGTTCCCCCGATACAGTTGAAATTTCGATAGTTTTGCTCTCAGTCGAGGTATAGAATTAAGAATTGTCCTTTTTCTTTCTATTTTTTTTTTGATGATTTGTTTTTCATTTATCCGATTTCATCGGATTCAAAATGAAAAAGATTGATTTTTTTTTTTCATTGAAAAAAAAAATCAAATAACTAAGATCTCATATGTATTACAATTTCATCACTAAATCCATTTGGAATTTTTCTAACGATTCCGATACTTTAGTATCATTAAGTATTAATACTCTTCATTGTGTATATGTATATAATATAAATAAGGTAACATTTACCAAACTAATTAAGTTTTAGGTTAGGCATATAGCAAAATAAAAGAGTTTAAATTTCTATGACAATTGTACTATTCACAATAGAAAATATTAATCCTATTTTTTTTTTCTATTGTGAAAAGTTAATGGATAGGGAAAAAATACTATTCTTAATAAGAGCCCAATATACAGAAAACGCTTATTCTACATACCACAGCAGCTAGTTATAACTAATATTGAGTAGTTCAATACATTAATTAATGTGAATCGTTCATCTTAAAAAATTTTCAGCTCTTCGGGCTATGTCAATTCCAATTATCCCAAGACTTTATTATTTGTTTGTCGCACAAAAAAACTTTTTGAATGTCCGGTAGAAACCGATTTCGCTAAAGAAAAAGCTTTTACTGCAGTTAAATATCCTTTTTTCTTCCAAATATTCCTACGAATATGTTTTTTTGACATAGAAATACATTTTTTTGGAACTGCCATTCAAAAAAGGGTTACTCATTTTTATTTATCGTTGTATGTGAAAGACATGTATTGTTCGGAATAGATCGTTTTTTTAACTTTCAACATTTAACATAAAAAAAAAGCAAATAACATAAAATAACAAATAATATATATATATATTTTTTGTTATTTTTTTTCATTATTATTGTTTATTGTTCTTTTCGAAAGAGATAAGAATTGGTGAATCAGAAACAATTATTAATTATAAAAAAAATCTCAATTTGTTTGTTTTCTTATGGAACATACATATCAATATGCATGGATAATACCTTTTCTTCCACTTACAGTTACTATGTCAATAGGATTTGGACTTATACTTATTCCGACAGCAACAAAAAATATTCGTCGTATATGGGTTTTTCCTAGTATTTTTCTGTTAAGTATAGCTATGGGATTTTCGGCCAATCTGTCTATTCAACAAATAAATGGAAGTTTTATTTATCAATATCTATGGTCTTGGACCATAGATATTGATTTTTCCTTAGAGTTTGGATATTTGATCGATCCACTTACTTCTATTATGTCAATACTAATTACTACTGTTGGAGTCATGATTCTTATTTATAGTGACAATTATATGTCTCACGACCAAGGATATTTGAGATTTTTTGCTTATATGAGTTTTTCCAATACTTCCATGTTGGGATTAGTTACTAGTTCTAATTTGATACAAATTCATATTTTTTGGGAACTGGTGGGAATGTGTTCATATTTATTAATAGGGTTTTGGTTCACACGACCGATTGCCGCAAGTGCTTGTCAAAAAGCTTTTGTAACTAATCGTGTAGGAGATTTTGGTTTATTATTAGGAATCTTAGGTCTTTATTGGATAACAGGTAGTTTGGAATTTCGGGATTTGTTCGAAATAGCTAATAACTTGATCCATAATAATGGGGTCAGCTCCTTATTTGCTACTTTGTGCGCCTCTTTATTATTTGTCGGTGCAGTTGCTAAATCTGCACAATTCCCCCTCCACGTATGGTTACCTGATGCCATGGAAGGACCTACTCCTATCTCGGCCCTTATACACGCTGCTACTATGGTAGCAGCAGGAATTTTTCTTGTAGCTCGGCTTATTCCTCTTTTCATAGACATACCTTATATAATGAATTTCATTTCTTTAATAGGTGTAATAACAGTACTATTAGGAGCCACTTTTTCTCTTGCTCAAAGAGACATTAAAAGAAGTTTAGCCTATTCTACAATGTCTCAATTAGGTTATATTATGTTAGCTCTAGGTATAGGTTCTTATCGAGCGGCTTTATTCCATTTGATCACTCATGCCTATTCTAAAGCTTTATTGTTTTTGGGATCTGGATCTATTATTCATTCAATGGAACCTATTGTTGGATATTCACCAGAAAAAAGTCAGAATATGGTTCTTATGGGTGGTTTAACAAGATATGTTCCAATTACAAGAACTACTTTTTTATTAGGTACACTTTCTCTTTGCGGTATTCCACCTCTTGCTTGTTTTTGGTCCAAAGATGAAATTCTTAATGATAGTTGGTTATATTCACCAATTATTGCAATAATACCTTGTTTCACAATAGGATTAACCGCATTTTATATGTTTCGGGTATATTTACTTACCTTTGATGGGTATTTGCGCGTTTATTTTCAAAATCATAGTAGCACTAAAAATAATTTGTTCTATTCAATATCTCTATGGGGAAAAGAAGCACCAAAAACAGTCAATAAAAATTTACTTTTATCAACAATGAATAATAAGGTTTACTTTTTTTCAAAAGATACATATAAAATTATTGATAATGATAAGATACGATATTTTAGTACTTACTTTGGAAATAAATATACTTCCATGTATCCTCATGAATCAGACAATACTATGCTATTTCCTCTGCTTGTATTGGCACTATTTACTTTGTTCGTTGGATCAATAGGAATTTCTTTTGATCAAGGAGTAATGGATTTTGATATATTATCGAAATGGTTAACCCCATCCCAAAATATTTTCCATCCAAATTCGAATTATTCTGTGAATTGGTATGAATTTTTTACAAATTCAATTTTTTCAGTAAGTATAGCCATTTTCGGATTATTCATAGCATATATTTTATATGGGTCTGCTTATTCATTTTTCCAGAATTTGGACTTAATCAATTCATTTGTAAAAGGAAGCCCTAAGAGAATTATCTTGGACCAAATAAAAAGTGTTATATACAATTGGTCATATAATCGTGGTTACATAGATTTTTTTTATACTAGGGTTTTAGCCATGGGTATAAGAGGATTAACCGAGCTAACTCAGTTTTTTGATAGACATATAATTGATGGAATTACAAATGGAGTTGGCCTTACAAGTTCCCTTATAGGTGAAGGTATCAGATATATGGGAGGGGGACGAATCTCGTCTTATTTATTTTTATATTTTTTTTATGTATCAATATTTTTATTATTTTTTTTGTTCATTGGTATAAACCCAATAATTATACAGGTCTCCATGGGATAATTTTTTTGTCGTGTACAAAGACATTTTTCGTTCTATCATTTCCGAAAAAGTCGATAAACTAGGTGGATATGTAAAAGATATTTTTTTTTTCCCATTACTTGGACATGTATAAAAAAAATATTGTGACATTTCATTTCGTACAGCATTTTCAAACCGATCATTTTTTATATATCGCAATGGACAATTCCATCGTTTATAATCGAAAAGAAAAGTCACAAGAGGTTTTTCAAACCAGAAATAAGTCTTTTCATTTTTCTCTTCTTTAAGTCTTCCCAATTCCCAATTATCTTGATACCTATCAAGATAAGAATCTTCGTAAACTGGGCTATCTTTATAGCATGTCTCTTTAAAGTGAAAGTGGAATTCCCCCTTTGTTTTTTCCTTTCCATTCACTCGGATCTCTTCCGTTTCATCTATTTTTTCCGGATCTTCCTGTTCTTCCGAACAAAGGGAAGGGTCTTCTTCGGCGGATCCCTCTTGTTCCTGTTTAGTCTCCTTCGTTTCGGAAGTTGTTTCTACATCGCTTTCTTCCTCACTTTCTCCCCTTTCTTCCATTTCTGAGGTTTCTTTCAGTTTCTTAGTGACAATAGGCGACGGCATTCTGCCTAAATAGTAGACACAGGTGATAAATAAGAGAATACTAAAGATTCGAGCCATAGA